CTTAGCTAAACGGGTGGAAGATCCATCCAATTTGGTTATATCATGAACTCGAAAAACAGATCTGAATGTGACTGAAATGCACGATCTTCACAGGTATCACTTTTCACGATACCTAAACTAAACCTAAAAGGTGGAATAGCGATTTTCGAACCATTTCCTATAAGAGAATGGTTTCCATTACTTTGAGAAATGGATTCTATATCAAACTATAGCTATTGCATTAAAGAAGAAAAGAAACTAATAGAAGTCGAAGACGCGGAATGATAGTGAATAGAGAAAAAGATTCTTCTGATTTTCTTGTTCCTGAAAATATTCTATCTATCTCCTAGACGCCGTAGAGAATTGAGAATTTTCATGTCTTTCAATTCTCGTACTCGTAATTGGAAAGTTACGGAAGGAGATCCATCATTTTGCAATGAAAACAACATAAAAAACTCTGGACAATTTCGAAATCAGACCAAGCGTCTTAATACATATGCAAAAAAATTCATTATTGGCCCACCATTGATTCCAAGATTTAGCTTTTATGAATCGCTATTGGTTTGATACGAATAATGGCAGTCGTTTCAGTATGTTAAAGATACAGATGTATCCACAATTCATTTAGAGTTACTTAATAGCCTATTTCTTATACTATATCTCTATCCCGTGAAATTCGCGAGCCAAAAGATGGATGCATATGCTGTGTTTCATTTTGCTAAATGATATCAATTAAATGGTGTATCAATTCTATAAATTGGATATAGCAATAAATAAATCAGAAAAATTCTTTTATTTTAGATAGAAGAAACATTTCTTCTATCTAAAATAAAAGAATGTACCCTTCTATCCAAATCCAATTTGCATCGATAAAATAAATCCAAATTATAGATTCCAGCAGTAGATGAATAATTGCAAATTTTTGTGTGTACGAGATTCGAATAACTTCAAAATAACTGACATTATTTTTTATTTTTCCTGATCAGAAAAATACATGAAAAAGAAAGGAGGTAGAAAAATTTTTTGATTTATGGTTAAAGAAGAAAAACAAGAAAACAGGGGTTCTGTTGAATTTCAAGTATTCAGTTTCACCAATAAGATACGGAGACTTGCTTCCCATTTGGAATTACACAAAAAAGATTTTTCATCGGAAAGAGGTCTACGAAGACTTTTGGGAAAACGTCAACGTTTGCTGGCTTATTTGGCAAAGAAAAATAGAGTACGTTATAAGAAATTAATAAGTCAGTTGGATATTCGGGAGAAGTAATTTAATCGTTCGAATTTTTTTCTTATTTTATTAGTAGTCTTATAGTAGTCTTAGATTTTGCATTTTGATGAGCCTCGTTTTGAGGAATTCATGGAATAATGAATTAAGGAAGAAAAAAGAATATGAGTCTACCGCTTACAAGAAAAGATCTAATGATAGTCAATATGGGCCCTCACCACCCATCAATGCATGGTGTTCTTCGACTGATCGTTACTCTCGATGGTGAAGATGTTGTTGATTGTGAACCCATATTAGGCTATTTACACAGAGGAATGGAAAAAATCGCAGAAAACAGAACTATTATACAATACTTACCTTATGTAACACGGTGGGATTATTTAGCTACTATGTTTACAGAAGCAATAACGGTAAATGCACCAGAATTCTTGGAGAATATTCAAATACCTCAAAGAGCCAGCTATATTCGGGTAATTATGTTAGAATTGAGCCGTATAGCTTCTCACTTGTTATGGCTTGGACCTTTTATGGCGGATCTCGGTGCACAGACTCCCTTTTTCTACATTTTTAGAGAGAGAGAATTGATATATGATCTATTTGAAGCTGCTACAGGTATGCGAATGATGCATAATTACTTTCGCATCGGAGGAGTAGCTGCAGATCTACCTTATGGATGGATGGATAAATGTTTAGATTTCTGTGATTATTTTTTACGAGGAGTTGTTGAATATCAACAACTTATTACACAGAATCCCATTTTTTTAGAACGGGTTGAAGGAGTCGGTTTTATTAGCGGAGAAGAAGCTGTAAATTGGGGTTTATCGGGACCAATGTTACGAGCTTCTGGAATACAATGGGATCTTCGTAAAATTGATCCTTATGAGTCTTACAATCAATTCGATTGGAAAGTCCAATGGCAAAAAGAAGGAGATTCATTAGCTCGCTATTTAGTACGAATTGGTGAAATGAAGGAATCTATAAAAATTATTCAACAGGCTATAGAGAAAATTCCTGGGGGGCCTTATGAGAATTTAGAAGCCCGACGCTTTAAGAAAGCAAAGAATTCGGAATGGAATGATTTTGAATATAGATTTCTTGGTAAAAAACCTTCCCCAAATTTTGAATTATCAAAGCAAGAGCTTTATGTAAGAGTAGAAGCTCCAAAAGGTGAATTAGGAATTTATCTGGTAGGAGATGACAGTCTTTTCCCCTGGAGATGGAAAATTCGTCCACCCGGTTTTATTAATTTGCAAATTCTTCCTCAGCTAGTTAAAAGAATGAAATTGGCTGATATCATGACGATATTAGGTAGTATAGATATCATTATGGGGGAAGTTGATCGTTGAAATGATAATAGAGAGGGTACAAGTAGAAACTATCAATTCTTTTTCGAAATCGGAATTATTAAAAGAAGTTTATGGACTGATATGGATTCTACCTATTTTGACCCTCCTACTGGGAATCACAATAGAAGTACTAGTAATTGTGTGGTTAGAAAGAGAAATATCCGCATCGATACAACAACGTATTGGTCCTGAATATGCCGGTCCCCTGGGACTGCTTCAAGCTATAGCAGATGGAACTAAACTAATTTTTAAAGAGGATATCCTCCCATCCCGAGGAGAAATTCCTTTATTTAGCATTGGACCCTCTATAGCAGTCATATCTGTTTTATTAAGTTTTTTAGTTATCCCCTTTGGATATCGTTTTGTTTTAGCTGATCTTAGTATTGGTGTTTTTTTATGGATTGCCATTTCAAGTATTGCTCCTATTGGTCTTCTTATGGCAGGATATAGCTCAAATAATAAATATTCTTTTTCAGGCGGTCTACGAGCAGCTGCTCAATCTATTAGTTATGAAATACCATTAACTTTTTGTGTGCTAGCAATATCTCTACGTGTGATTCGTTAAAAAAGGAACTTTTCCTATAAAATCCATTGAATACTTATCTTCCTTTTCTTATTCTGTATTCAGGTTGGTAAGTTAAACTAGATAGCTATATGAGTGAAACAAAACAGCTTATTAATTTGTAGTAAAAAAAAATCTCATTTCCTACGTACAAGAAAAAAGTTGAAGTAAACTTAGTAAACTCTTTACCCCAAGATTGAGATTGTTTGATTAGTCATCATATTTTGAAGCGGGCAAGAATAAAGGATTCACGATATATAATTCCATTACTAAAATATTTTTAGTTATTACTCGAACTTATAAGGATATAAAAGAATCCATAAAAAGTTAGTGAGGGATTAGGAACACTAAAGTACATAAAGGATTAGTAATGAGAGAATCTAAATCATTAGAAATTTTTCCTCATAAAAGGAATCATAATAAGAACTTGAAATTGGTGGAAATGATCAAGTAGTACTTTCTTCGGATTCCGATCCAGAGTATATTCCCATTCACTTGTTAAGGAAATGGCTATCAAGAACGAATTAACCCTTTATTCCTTTTTTCTTTTTAAGTATCCCCTTCCCCGGAAAAGAAGAATAGGACAAAAGATATGTAATGCAATACAAAAAAGGATCTTTATTTATTCTTTCTTTTATCGAGATTCATACAGAATTCCTCATGAACTAATACCCAATTCTTTCCATTTATTAATTGCTATAACGAGTATTTTATTCGAATATTAAGTTATTACCGATATTACTGAACAAGGAAAAACAGTCATTTTATTATATAAATAAAGGATGAGATCAATTCGGAAGCGCTTTTTATTATTTTAGCAGACGGAATTGCTTTGGTCTAATTTAGGACTTTCCAATCCATTTTGTCTTACCTAATTCTATCTACGCCCAGGGGATAAGACCGAAACGAAATAATCCTTTTTTATGATCATAGAGGAGCCGTATGAAGCTAAGGTTTCATGTACGGTTTTGGAATAGCGGTAAGAACTTTGATGTTATCATCGACTATGATTATCTAACAGTTCAAGTACGGTTGATATAGTTGAAGCACAGTCAAAATATGGTTTTTTTGGATGGAATCTTTGGCGTCAGCCTATAGGTTTTCTAGTTTTTCTAATTTCTTCGTTGGCAGAATGTGAAAGATTACCCTTTGATTTACCAGAAGCGGAGGAAGAATTAGTAGCGGGTTATCAAACCGAATATTCCGGTATTAAATATGGTTTATTTTATCTTGCTGCTTACCTAAATTTATTAGTTTCCTCCTTATTTGTAACTGTTCTCTACTTAGGCGGGTGGAATTTTTCTATTTCCTATATATCCTTTTTTGGATTTTTCCAAATGAATAAAATGGTTGGAATTTTGGAAATGATAATGGGTATCCTTATTACATTAACTAAAGCTTTTTTATTTCTCTTCATTTCTATCACAATAAGATGGACTTTACCCCGGATGAGAATGGATCAGTTATTAAATCTTGGATGGAAATTTCTTTTACCTATTTCTCTCGGCAATCTCTTATTAACAACTTCTTCTCAACTAGTTTCACTATAAATAAGATAATACAATAATAGTAAGAATATCTTCAACACAAAAGTTCTCACAAACAAGAGAAAGAAACATACCTTTTTCATAGATATTTAGAATATGTTCCCTATGATAACTGGGTTCATTAGTTATGGTCAACAAACAATACGCGCCGCAAGATACATTGGTCAAGGTTTCATAATTACCTTATCCCACACAAATCGTTTACCTGTAACGATTCACTACCCTTATGAAAAATCAATTACATCAGAGCGTTTCCGGGGGCGAATACACTTTGAATTTGATAAATGTATTGCTTGTGAAGTATGTGTTCGTGTATGCCCGATAGATCTACCCCTTGTGGATTGGAGATTTGAAAAGGAGATTAAAAAGAAACAATTGCTTAATTATAGTATTGATTTCGGAGTTTGTATATTTTGTGGTAACTGTGTTGAATATTGTCCGACAAACTGTTTATCCATGACGGAAGAATATGAACTTTCTACTTATGATCGTCATGAATTGAATTACAATCAAATTGCTTTGGGTCGGTTACCAGTCTCCATAATGGGAGATTACACAATTCAAACAATTAGGAATTCGCCTCAAAGTAAAATAGACGAAGAAAAATCTTGGAATTCAAGAACAATTACTGATTACTAGGTACTAGGATTTTTTTGTTAGAAGAATCCAATAGTTTTTTAATAGTTTTTTACTAACTATAAAGCTATAAAGAAAAATGAATAAATACTGCTTATTACAAATTATTTATGATTTAAAATGAGAGTAGATTTTCGTGATGTGATTTCTAACTATACATTTTATATATATAAATATCCTAATCACTTTTTGTTTCCTTGAATCTTTTAGTTTTATTCAGTTCATGAAAAATTTTATACTATTAATTTCTTTTTATCCATAATGGATTTACCTGGACCAATACATGAGATTCTTGTGCTATTTGGGGGATTTGTTCTTCTACTAGGGGGTCTAGGAGTAGTATTACTTACCAACCCAATTTATTCTGCATTTTCGCTGGGATTAGTTCTTGTTTGTATATCCTTATTCTATTTTTTATTAAATTCCTACTTTGTAGCTGTCGCACAACTTCTTATTTATGTGGGAGCCATAAATGTCTTGATCATATTTGCTGTAATGTTTGTAAACGGCTCCGAGTGGTCTAAAGATAAGAATTATTGGACTATTGGAGATGGGTTTACTTCACTCGTTTGTATAACTATTCCTTTTTCACTAATGACTACTATCCCAGATACGTCATGGTATGGAATTCTTTGGACTACAAGATCAAACCAAATAGTAGAACAGGGTCTCATAAATAACGTTCAACAAATTGGGATTCATTTAGCAACCGATTTTTATCTTCCCTTTGAACTCATTTCTCTAATTCTTCTAGTTTCTTTAATAGGTGCAATTACTATGGCTCGACAATAAGAAATACCTAGAACTTGGAATGAATCAAAATTCTTAGAATTTCAAATCTAAAAAAAAAAAATAACTAAAGAATAACAATTTTGATTTAGTAAAACACATCTACTGTTAACACAACAAATACTTTCTTTTCTCTTTTGTTGCGTAATTGTTCTATTCTAATTAATTGAATCGGTTCAATTCTCTCATATTGAAATGAATCGAGATTGATAAGGAGTTAGTTAATGATGTTTGAGCATGTACTTTTTTTGAGTGTCTATTTATTTTCGATTGGTATCTATGGATTGATCACAAGCCGAAACATGGTTAGAGCTCTAATATGTCTTGAACTTATACTGAATTCAATTAATCTAAATCTCGTAACATTTTCTGATCTATTTGATAGTCGCCAATTAAAAGGAGACATTTTCGCAATTTTTGTTATAGCCCTTGCGGCTGCTGAAGCAGCTATTGGACTATCCATTCTTTCTTCCATCCATCGTAACAGAAAATCCACTCGTATCAATCAATCGAATTTTTTGAATAATTAGACATAGAATCCTCTAAACAAGTAAACAAAGACGCATATATAATAATATAATAATATGGAACATTAAGATTAATAATAATAAAATTTGAGTTTTTTTTTTCTTATTTTTATTTGAGAATACCCATTTTTGAAGTAGGTTATTTCAGATTATTCTTTTTTACTTATTATTCTTTTTTACTTATTATTCTTTTTTACTTATTTAATTTTGCTTGAATTTTGCATTTTTGCAATTCATTGATATTGCAATATTCAAATTGCAATAATTTATATTGAAAAGATGATAGCTAATTTATTGGCTAATTCGAATTAGTATGTAGAATTCGTATAATTATGAATGTTGAAGTCTTAAATTCAAGTCTCTTGGCTCTTTTCACGCTTTCTCACAAACAGATTAAGAAATATATTACATTATTTGTTAAAGTTTGGATAAACCATTGCTTCGTCTGGTGTCTACAATACATCTAACTTATAGAGTACTAATTTTATTTTTACCAGATCGAAAATTTTTATGTTGAAAAGGAAAATTTATAGATCCAATGTCACATTCTGTAAAAATTTATGATACATGTATAGGATGCACTCAATGTGTACGGGCTTGTCCAACAGATGTATTAGAAATGATACCTTGGGATGGATGTAAAGCCAAGCAAATAGCTTCTGCGCCGAGAACCGAAGATTGTGTGGGTTGTAAGAGATGCGAATCCGCCTGCCCAACAGATTTTTTAAGTGTTCGCGTTTATTTAGGGCCTGAAACAACCCGCAGCATGGCGCTATCTTATTGATACGTTACAAAAAACTCCACTTGAATCGTCTGATTCCTCTTTACCGAAGAAGCCTGTGCTCAAAATAATAGAGCATGGGCTTTTCTGGTCAAAACGTATCTTGTCTTTATTACTTTATCATGAGTTATTTTCCTTGGTTAACAATACTTGTTGTTTTGCCGATATTTGCAGGTTCATTAATTTTCTTTTTACCTCATAAAGGAAACAAAACCATTAGGTGGTATACTATTTCTATTTGTTTATTAGAATTCCTTCTAATGACTTATGCATTTTGTTATCATTTCCAATTAGAGGATCCCTTAATGCAATTAAGGGAGGATTCTAAATGGATAGATGTTTTTGATTTCCACTGGAGATTGGGAATCGATGGACTTTCATTAGGATCTATTTTATTGACAGGATTTATTACTACTTTAGCTACTTTAGCGGCTTGGCCAGTTACCCGGAATTCGCGATTATTCTATTTCCTTATGCTAGCAATGTATAGCGGTCAAATAGGATTATTTTCTTCACGAGATCTTTTACTTTTTTTTATCATGTGGGAGTTAGAATTAATTCCTGTTTATTTACTTTTATCCATGTGGGGGGGAAAGAGGCGTCTATATTCAGCTACCAAGTTTATTTTGTATACTGCAGGCGGTTCCATTTTTTTCTTAATCGGAGTTCTGGGTATGGGCTTATATGGTTCCAACGAACCAAGATTAGATATGGAAAGATTGATTAATCAATCATACCCTGCAACATTGGAAATACTACTTTATTTTGGCTTCCTTATTGCTTATGCTGTCAAATTGCCGATTATACCTCTACATACGTGGTTACCAGATACCCATGGGGAAGCACATTACAGTACATGTATGCTTTTAGCGGGAATACTATTAAAGATGGGAGCATACGGATTGATTCGTATCAATATGGAATTGTTACCTCATGCTCATTATCTATTTTCTCCTTGGTTGGTAATAATAGGAGCGGTGCAAATAATCTATGCAGCTTCAACTTCTCTTGGTCAACGAAATTTCAAAAAAAGAATAGCCTACTCCTCTGTATCTCACATGGGTTTCATAATTATAGGAATTGGTTCCATAACCAACATTGGACTAAATGGAGCTATTTTACAAATATTATCCCATGGATTTATCGGTGCTACACTTTTTTTCTTGGCGGGAACGGCTTGTGATAGAATGCGTCTTGTTTATCTCGAAGAATTGGGGGGGATATCTATACCAATGCCCAAAATTTTTACTATGTTTAGTAGCTTTTCAATGGCTTCTCTTGCCTTACCGGGAATGAGCGGTTTTGTTGCAGAATTAGTAGTATTTTTTGGACTAATTACTAGTCCCAAATTTATGTTAATGCCAAAAATGCTAATTACTTTTTTAATGGCAATTGGAATGGTATTAACTCCTATTTATTTATTATCTATGTTACGCCAGATGTTCTATGGATATAAGTTATTTCATGTTCCAAACGCAAATTTTGTGGATTCTGGACCACGAGAACTCTTTCTTTTAATCTGTATCTTTTTACCAGTAATAGGAATTGGTATCTATCCAGATTTTGTTCTCTCGCTATCCGTTGACAGGGTAGAGGCCCTTTTATCCAATTATTATCCTAAATAGGATTTTCTTTTTTTAACTAGTTCGCTCTATATTCCATAGTGGAAAAACAAAAAAATTCCGAAAATCATAAAAAAGTCTAATTAGATCTATTTCCTATTTTTGTGAACCCCTTTGAACGTCTTTTCAAAGGGGTTCACAAATCAAACAAAAATATAAAAAACCTTCATTTTATGAAGGTTTTATGTTATGTAATCATTTAGATGGTAATGTAAATGAACCATAACTATGTAAACCTATTCCTAAAAGATTGATACCAAAGTAGCAGATCCAAATTATAAGAAATCCTATCGAAGCTACAAATGCAGAATTCGTACCCTTCCAATTTGGATTTGTTCTACTATGTAAATAAATTGCAAATATGGTCCAGGTAATAAATGCCCAAGTTTCCTTAGGATCCCAATTCCAATAGGATCCCCACGCCTCATTAGCCCATACTGCTCCACAAAGAATACCTATGGTTAAAAGAGTAAACCCGAGACTAATGACACGATAACTCCAAGAATCCAAACGCTCAGTTAATTGATATTTGTAATAATTTGGAAATGAAGTATTTTTTAAAGCACTTCTTTTTGCATAGAAATATTCAATCTCACTAAATACAAATTTACTTAAAACATTTTCATTTTTCTTTTTAGGAAAGAAATCTAAATTCTTTCGAAATCTAATGATTAGAAAAGCGGTGGATAATAAGGATCCGCACAAAAGAGTTGCATAGCTTAGTAACATCATACTGACATGCATCATTAACCACTGAGATTGGAGAGCAGGTACTAGTATTGTAGATTGATGCATTTCAGTTAAAAGACCCGACGTGGCAAAACCTTGCGTTAAAATAGTACTTGGCGTAGTTATTGTGCTTAAATCATTTTTAGAGTTCTGTATCTTAGGAATAGTATGAAGAATATACAGAGCCCATGAAAGGAAGATCAATGACTCATATAAATTACTTAATGGAAAATGTCCCGAAGAAATCCAACGAGAAATTAAGAATCCTGTTATAGAGAAAAAAGTAGCTATCATTCCTTTTTCTGACGAATCACGTAATCCCCTAAGTTCACGAACTAATAAGGTTATCAAATGAATCGTAATTACAATTGAAATGGTTGAGAAAGAGATATGAGTGAGTATATGTTCTAAAGTTACAAATAGCATAAGGAGAAGGTCCCATTACAAAATTTGAAATTTCGAATTGAATCCATTTTCTAATCTATTGTATTCTTTTTCGAGAATGCCGCCACTCGGACTCGAACCGAGATGCTTGAGCACTGCTTCCTAAGAGCAGCGTGTCTACCAATTTCACCATAGCGGCTAACTTGAAATAATAATTAACTTAAAAGAATAATAGTTATTTTCTGGCAAATCGTCGAGATTGGGAGAGTCCATTTGCAAAAATACTCTACTTTTGATAATAGAATCCTCCTATCTATTTTTTTAGGAGGATTCTATTATCAAAAGTTCTTTTATAGGAAAAGAATACTGAGGACACAATATACCAAAAACTTTTGTTCTATATAACAAAAGAGGGATTAGTTCTAAGAATATTCTACCCAGGAATTCAACATATAAAAGTATATTTATTAATTAATCCAAATTATTCATTCATATTAAATATAAATAATTGGAATTTTTTTGGGATAGTCAGATTATTCCAAAACCCGCTTATTTGTTTGTTGCCCAGAAAAACCTTTTGGTTTTGGATGCTCGTTACCACTATAAAATGATCTTGATTTTGCTAAGGAATAAGATTGTACTATGGAAAAATAAGTCTTTTTCTTCCAAATATTTTTACGAATACGCTTTTTTGACATCGAAGTACGTTTTTTTGGAACTGCCATTGAAAAAGGGAATTAGTTTTTTCTAGTTGTATGTGAAAGACATCTATTGTCGCAAATCAATCCTTCTTTCTGTTTTTTCTTAGTATTTATACTTAGATACTGAAAGATAGCGAAATTTTAAATTATTTTTATTTTATTTTGTCTAACGTGGATAAGACAAGAGTTTTTTAGCGTATTTTTCATATATATTTTAGACTTTGTTTTAATAATATACAATATATACAAAGATATATTATATACAAAGGTTTTCTATTTAAATCAATTTATATATCAAAATTTATATATCAAATATATTCTATATATAAATATAAGGTATGGGGGATAAGCCCTCATATCATATGGGAGGATAAAAAGAAGGTAAAATTCAAATAGTTAATTAAGTTGAGAAGGTATTCAATTCTTGAATTCCAGTCAAAATAAAAAAAATTAGTCTCTTAAACAAGACATTCTAAAATTTAGATAATTCTAGTCATTAGGATTTCCATTTTATATGAAGTAAGCAATATTCAATAATTTCCTATAAATATATAATTTAAATATAGTTGAAATTCAATTAATCAGTTACGAAACAATAGAGCTATTTCATTTTAATAGAAAGAAAAAAAAAAGAATAGGAATAGAAAGTAAAATGATTCAATCTTTTTTTGTATTTTAATAAATATCTTTTTTTATCTAATAACTAAATAACGAAATTCTTTGATTAAATTTTGAAATTTAAGCAACTAAACCCATTCTGAATTTTTGAATATTTCAATGAGACAAATTTTGAAAAATTCAGAATTCCAGTTTTTTTTCTTATTCTTATTTTTTGTTTTTTAATTCCTTGAGAAAGAGATAAGAATAGGTTTGGTGAATCGGAAACAATTTTATTTTATAGAAAAAAGAACTCTAAATTTCAATTAAAAATTGCTATTTCTTTTCTTATGGAACATACATATCAATATGCCTGGGTAATCCCTCTTCTCCCACTTCCAGTTATTATGTCAATGGGGCTTGGTCTTTTTCTTATTCCGACAGCAACAAAAAATCTTCGTCGCATATGGGCTTTTCCTAGTATTTTACTCTTAAGTATAGCTCTGGTATTCTCAGTTCACCTGTCTATTCAACAAATAAAAGGGAGTTCTATCTATCAATATCTCTGGTCTTGGACCATCAATAATGATTTTTCCTTAGAATTTGGATACTTGATCGATCCCCTTACTTCTATTATGTTAATACTAATTACTACTGTAGGAATCTTGGTTCTTATTTATAGTGACGATTATATGTCTCACGATGAGGGATATTTGAGATTTTTTGTTTATATAAGTTTTTTTAATACTTCCATGTTGGGATTGGTTACTAGTTCCAATTTGATACAAATTTATTTTTTTTGGGAACTTGTGGGAATGTGTTCCTATTTATTGATAGGCTTTTGGTTTACACGACCAATTGCAGCAAGTGCTTGTCAAAAAGCTTTTGTAACTAATCGTGTAGGGGATTTTGGGCTGTTATTAGGAATTTTAGGTTTTTTTTGGATAACAGGTAGTTTAGAGTTTCGGGATTTGTTCAAAATAGCTAATAACTGGATTCCTAATAATGGGATTAATTCATTACTTACTACTTTATGTGCTTTTTTATTATTTCTTGGTGCAGTTGCAAAATCTGCACAATTCCCTCTTCACGTATGGTTACCCGATGCTATGGAAGGACCCACTCCCATTTCGGCTCTTATACACGCGGCAACTATGGTTGCTGCGGGTATTTTTCTTTTAGCTCGACTTCTTCCTCTTTTCATATCCCTACCTTTGATAATGAGTTTCATTTCTTTAATAGGTACAATAACACTTTTCTTAGGAGCGACTTTAGCTCTTGCTCAGAGAGATATTAAAAGAAGCTTAGCCTATTCTACAATGTCTCAATTGGGTTATATGATGTTAGCTCTAGGTATAGGTTCTTATCAAGCTGCTTTATTCCATTTGATCACTCATGCTTATTCGAAAGCTTTATTGTTCTTGGGATCTGGATCCGTTATTCATTCAATGGAACCTCTTGTTGGATATTCCCCAGATAAAAGTCAGAATATGGTTCTTATGGGTGGTTTAAAAAAATATGTTCCTATTACAAGAACCACTTTTTTATGTGGTACACTTTCTCTTTGTGGTATTCCACCTCTTGCTTGCTTCTGGTCCAAAGATGAAATCCTTAGTAATAGTTGGTTGTATTCACCTTTTTTTGGAATAATAGCCTCTTTTACTGCAGGATTAACTGCATTTTATATGTTTCGGATATATTTACTTACTTTTGATGGGTATTTGCGTGTTCATTTTCAAAATTACAGTAGTACTAAAGAATGTTCTTTGTATTCAATATCCTTATGGGGAAAAAGTATACCCAAAGGAGTCAATAGGGATTTTGTTTTATCAACAATGAAGAGTGGAGTTTCTTTTTTTTCACAAAATATACCCCAAATTCCTAGTAATACAAGAAATAGGATAGGATTCTTTAGTACTCCCTTTGGAGCTAAAAACACTTTTGTCTATCCTCGCGAAACTGGAAATACTATGCTATTTCCTCTTCTTATATTACTGTTTTTTACTTTGTTCATTGGATCTATAGGAATCCATTTTGATAATGGAGTAAGGGATAATAGAATATCGGAGTTAAGCATATTATCAAAGTGGCTAACCCCTTCAATAAGCTTTTTCGAAGAAAATTCCATAAATTCATATGAGTTTTTCACTAATGCAATTTCTTCTGTAAGTTTAGCTATTTTTGGTCTATTCATAGCATATATATGCTATGGATCCTCATATTCTTTTTTTCAGAATTTGAATTTTAAAAATTCCCTTGTAAAAGTAAAAGGGAATCCAAAAAAGTTCTTTTTGGATCAAGTAAAAAAAAAGATATACAGCTGGTCATATAATCGCGGTTATATAGATATTTTCTATACTAGGGTCTTTATCTTGGGTATAAGAAGATTAGCCGAACTAACACATTTTTTTGATAAAAGTGTCATTGATGGAATTATCAATGGAGTAGGTCTTGCTGGTTTTTGTATAGGAGAAGAGGTTAAATATGTGGGGGGAGGTCGAATATCGTCTTATCTATTCTTTTTTTTATGTTATGTATCCTTGTTCATATTCTTTTTTCTTCCTTAATTCATTATTCCATGAATTCCTCAAAACGAGGCTCATCAAAATGCAAAATCTAAGACTACTATAAGACTACTAATAAAATAAGAAAAAAATTCGAACGATTAAATTACTTCTCCCGAATATCCAACTGACTTATTAATTTCTTATAACGTACTCTATTTTTCTTTGCCAAATAAGCCAGCAAACGTTGACGTTTTCCCAAAAGTCTTCGTAGACCTCTTTCCGATGAAAAATCTTTTTTGTGTAATTCCAAATGGGAAGCAAGTCTCCGTATCTTATTGGTGAAACTGAATACTTGAAATTCAACAGAACCCCTGTTTTCTTGTTTTTCTTCTTTAACCATAAATCAAAAAATTTTTCTACCTCCTTTCTTTTTCATGTATTTTTCTGATCAGGAAAAATAAAAAATAATGTCAGTTATTTTGAAGTTATTCGAATCTCGTACACACAAAAATTTGCAATTATTCATCTACTGCTGGAATCTATAATTTGGATTTATTTTATCGATGCAAATTGGATTTGGATAGAAGGGTACATTCTTTTATTTTAGATAGAAGAAATGTTTCTTCTATCTAAAATAAAAGAATTTTTCTGATTTATTTATTGCTATATCCAATTTATAGAATTGATACACCATTTAATTGATATCATTTAGCAAAATGAAACACAGCATATGCATCCATCTTTTGGCTCGCGAATTTCACGGGATAGAGATATAGTATAAGAAATAGGCTATTAAGTAACTCTAAATGAATTGTGGATACATCTGTATCTTTAACATACTGAAACGACTGCCATTATTCGTATCAAACCAATAGCGATTCATAAAAGCTAAATCTTGGAATCAATGGTGGGCCAATAATGAATTTTTTTGCATATGTATTAAGACGCTTGGTCTGATTTCGAAATTGTCCAGAGTTTTTTATGTTGTTTTCATTGCAAAATGATGGATCTCCTTCCGTAACTTTCCAATTACGAGTACGAGAATTGAAAGACATGAAAATTCTCAAT